ATGTAGAAACAAACGGTGGGATAAAAAACAACCGCCATTTTTTATTTTGGACAAAGTTTTGAACAAATAATATTTCTTTTTATTTTTTCGCCTTTGCATTGAAAGATTCAAAAATGATATGATTCAACCTCAGACCCATTTGAATGTGGCAGACAACAGCGGGGCTCGAGAATTGATGTGTATTCGAATCATAGGAGCTAGCAACCGTCGATATGCTCATATTGGTGACATTATCGTTGCTGTGATAAAGGAAGCAATACCAAATATGCCCTTAGAAAGATCAGAAGTGATCCGAGCTGTAATTGTACGTACACGCAAAGAACTCAAACGCGACAACGGTATGATAATACGATATGATGACAATGCTGCGGTTATTATTGATCAAAAAGGAAATCCAAAAGGAACTCGAGTTTTTGGTGCAATCGCCCGAGAATTGCGACAATTAAACTTTACAAAAATCGTTTCATTAGCTCCCGAGGTATTATAAACCACCAGATAGAGTAGGCTATTTGAATGAAATCGAGTAGTAGATTGTGTATCACGTATATACCTTTTCTTTTTACATTTAATTTACAAAAAAAGAATAAACGAAGAAAAGCATGTTGATTATATCAAAATTCGGAGCACCACAAATTTTAGGGCATCATGAGTAGGGACACCATTGCCGATATAATAACCTCGATACGAAATGCTGACATGAATAGAAAGGGAACGGTTCGAATAACATCGACTAAAATCACGGAAACCCTTGTTAAAATACTTTTACGAGAAGGTTTTATCGAAAACGTGAGGAAACATCAGGAAAAAAACAAATATTTTTTGGTTTCAACTCTACGACATAGAAGGAATAGGAAAGGACCATATACAAAATTTTTAAATTTAAAACAGGTCAGCCGCCCTGGTCTACGAATCTATTCTAATTATCAACGACTTCCTAGAATTTTAGGTGGAATGGGGATTCTAATTCTTTCTACCTCTCGAGGTATAATGACAGACCGAGAGGCTCGACTAGAAAGAATTGGCGGAGAAATTTTATGTTATATATGGTAATCCCTCTGATATACGAATTGGATCCGAAATTTCCTATTTTTGAAAAAAAGAGAAAGGGCGGGTTATCTAATATCACTCCTCCTCCATCAGTTGAAACTTTAAAGGGGTTTTACCTGGAATGAAAGAAGAAAAATCGATTCATGAAGGTTTAATTATTGAATCACTTCCTAACGGCATGTTCCGGGTTCGTTTAGATAATGAGGATCTGATTATAGGTTATGTTTCAGGAAGGATACGGCGTAGTTTTATACGAATCCTGCCGGGGGATAGAGTTAAAATTGAAGTAAGCCGTTATGATTCAACTAGAGGACGTATAATTTATAGACTCCGTAACAAGGATTCAACCGATTAAGTTGCTTTTCCACTTCTACATTCCGGAATACGAGATTTAAAATTTCAAGAAACTTATTTTCTTCCAAGAAACAGATTCGGAATTAAAGTAAGGAATGAAAAATATGAAAATAAGAGCCTCCGTTCGTAAAATTTGTGAAAAATGTCGACTAATTCGTAGGCGGGGACGGATTATAGTAATTTGTTCCAACCCGAAACATAAACAACGACAAGGATAATAAGTCTACTAATAAAGGAGACTTTATAACGGACTCGATGTACAAATGATGTACAAAAAAAAAAAAAAAAGATTTGTTTTGACATGAAATGGATATTTCCATATATCTCTGACTCATATTTATGAGACAATAAAATATGGCAAAACCCATACCAAGAATTGGTTCACATAGGAATAGGCGTATTAATTCACGTAAGAGTGCACGTAAAATACCAAAGGGGGTTATTTATGTTCAAGCCGGTTTCAACAATACCATTGTGACTGTTACAGATGTACGAGGTCGAGTGGTTTCTTGGGCCTCCGCCGGCACTTGCGGGTTCAAAGGGGCAAAAAGAGGGACACCGTTTGCTGCTCAAACCGCAGCAGGAAACGCTATTCGTAAAGTAGTCGAGCAAGGTATGCAACGAGCAGAAGTCATGATAAAGGGTCCTGGTCTCGGAAGGGATGCAGCATTACGAGCTATTCGGAGAAGCGGCATACTGTTAAGTTTCGTACGCGATGTAACCCCCATGCCGCATAATGGCTGTCGACCCCCTAAAAAAAGACGTGTGTAAAAATAAACTAAGCATTGAAGGGATTTCAAGAGAAATAAATGACTCAACGATCTGATCTATTATCTATAATATTACTATGGTTCGAGAGAAAATAAGAGTATCTACTCGGACACTGCAGTGGAAGTGTGTTGAATCAAGAACAGATAGTAAACGTCTTTATTATGGACGCTTTATTCTATCTCCACTTATGAAAGGTCAAGCCGACACAATAGGAATTGCGATGCGCAGAGCTCTGCTTGGAGAAATAGAAGGAACATGTATTACACGCGCAAAGTCTGAGAAAATACCACACGAATATTCTACTATAGTAGGGATTCAAGAATCAGTA